TTCAAGGAGGCAGCGGGGATTCGACTTCCCCTGGGGGTAGGGTACTACGAAAGGAAGTTGATTATGGATTATCCATAAAGTTAGAATAGATTCTTCCTGGGTCGATGCCCGAGCGGTTAATGGGGACGGACTGTAAATTCGTTGGCAAGATGTCTACGCTGGTTCAAATCCAGCTCGGCCCAATAATTCGCTGTCTACACAACCCTTTTTGTTTTTCATAAATGACAGAGAAGGGGTAAGAAAAAAAGTAAAATTTCGGGGTATATTTCGACTTTACTTTTTTCTTTATTTCTTGTGTCTAGTTACTTTTTTGTTTCCATACAAAAATTCCGATCTTGATCTTGCTAAGGATCCCGATATGGATCCTTTAAATATAAACTTTAATGAACAGAGTCGAGAAAATAATCTATTTTTTATAATAAAAAATAGATTATCAATCGATTTGATAATAATGCAAGGATTACCAGCAATCCGTCCTGCTCTCACTAAAGAGATATCCATATAGATATCAATATATCACTTGTGACTTTATTTGTTACAAAACACTAATTTGAATCTCAAATTGAAATGATTAAAATGAAATCAGAATAAGGAATATGTAAGCTACCCACTTGATTTCCATGGGATTGTAGTTCAATTGGTTAGAGCACCGCCCTGTCAAGGCGGAAGCTGCGGGTTCGAGCCCCGTCAGTCCCGGCGAATTCAATAAAAAAAGACATCCACCCCCCCTTTTTGTTTCTGGGCAAGGGGATCAAAATGGTTTCATTTATCTTTTTTGTTTTTTTTTTTTCATCAAGCAAAAGAAAGGGGTATTTCCATTATTTTAACTAGCAACAATTGATGGTAGAGAGACATATGTAAATTAGGATAATTATTGAGAGCATTCAACACTTCAAGAAAGAGATACTGTACGGGGTTTCTGCTTTTTGTCAATTGATCTCCCATTAACTAGTGTAGGAAAATGGAATAGGATGGCGTATAATACGTTTGCCAAGAGTACCTATGTATACTTTATATTTCTATGAAGTCAAGGAATTTAAAAAGTTCGAATCCAACCAAGGAAAGAGGATATTAAAAAAATAAAGATAAATTTAGTCTTCCCTAATGAATATGCTCTTTTTAAAGATTAGAGCCGATGTTGAAGAAAAAACTCGTAAGAAAATTTAATTTTTTGGAATATTTTAGTTTTTTTTTTACTGGGACTCGTCTTTATCACACTCCCCTTATTTGTTTTCGAAAAAGACGATAGACTCTTAAAATTTTTTGAAAATTTCAAATTGAACTTCGTACTTGTTTTCTCTATTTGATTTCTATTGTTTATTTAAGGTTCTTTATAAACTCTTTTTGTAAACAATCGAAGTAGAAAAGGTTTTTTATGATACTTCATCAGATGATTGTACAAGTAAAGTAAAGTACTAGGTTGTAGAAAAGAAAGCGGGGAAAAATAAAAATAAATAAATAGTTTTTGATTGGATCAGGTATCTTATTATGTATTCTATGTGGATAAAGGATCTTCCTATGTTATACTATTAAATTCTTGACGATGAGTCGATTTCATAGCTGCGCTATTGTTATTCATGATATTTCTTTCATTAGATATCATCGAAATATAATTCATCTGAGTGAGTTTACAAGCGAAAGATTTCTCATCTCTATGGGATTAAATCCCGAGATAAAAAAAAAAAAAAAAATAATAATAATAAACGATTAAATTATGGAAGTAAATATTCTTGCATTTATTGCTACTGCACTCTTCATTCTCATTCCTACTGCTTTTTTGCTTATAATTTACGTAAAAACGGTTAGTCAAAATGATTAATTTGAATACAATTTTACTATCAATGAAAAAAAACAAAGAAAAAAAGGATTTCAATTTCTCGTCTTAAATGAAAGGAATACCTTAGACTCAGTAGTAGTATCCTAAGGGGCCCGCTAGTATGGTAGAAAGAGATCTCTTTCTACCATACTAGCCATTATGGTTATTGTATAAAGTACAAGTGAAATATCTTAATATATAGGAATCCACCTATATCTCTTTTTTTTTTTAATCAATATAAATAGAATATGAAATGTATGTACATACTTTCTCAATTTCATTTGTTTGTTTGATCCGTTTAATACAGATAATCCTAATTCGATGGAAACTTCTTTAGATTTCGAAAAGGGGTTACCCCATGAATGGTTAACCTTGTAAACCCTGATATAAAAATAGAAAATGAGTCAATAAAACAAAACAGAAATCCAATTTCTAAAAAAAAAATCTTAAAACAAATTGCCGAACGGTCTATAAAACTAAACCAATTGATACAGGTTGATAGAGTTTGATTATTACCGCAATTAGGAGTACTTCTAGAGTCCACTTCTTCCCCACACTACGAGAGAGAGGGAAAATGTAAAAACTACCATTAAAGCAGCCCATGCGAGACTTACTATATCCATGTGAATTCTGTCCCCTATTTCTATGAATATGAAGAAACTATTCCATTATTGTTCACTAATAATAGTGAAATCACTGGTACAGAGTCAAAAAAAGGGAGAGGTATTTGGTCACCATTGATGAACTACTCCAAAAAACCCACTTATCTTATTCTTATAATGAGTTATTCTTATTATAGAATTTCTAGTAGAATCGACAAGATGTAAACACAAGTAAACAGACACTTTTCGAAGTATCCAAGGAATCTTAGGTCCTTTTCAAAACTATTAATTTAATTCCCCTCTGGCTACCCAATCTAATCGAAGACTCAGTAAGTGGAACTAATTTTAGTAGTGGAAAGTAAAGATTTACGTATTTCCCCCCAATACTTTAAGTTTTCCTTGAATCTGATAGGCAAAACTTTAGGTTAGAGAAAGGAACCTCGAGAGACAGGGGCTTAAAATCACGATAAAGTATCAAGAGTCTTTTCCTACGTTTGTTATAGTTATAATAGGGGATTTCAAGTCTGTTGTTGAGGCGGCACCCGGATTTGAACTGGGGAAAAAGGATTTGCAGTCCCCCGCCTTACCACTCGGCCATGCCGCCAAAACGATATAAACGAGATTCAAATTTTATCTTTTTTTTTTCAACTCCGAAAAAAATATATAGTTTTTCAGTCACAAAATATAGAAGAATCCAGTATAAATCCGAACCATTAACTATTGACTGTAAATTCATGACCATTTTTGAATTAAAATCGACATTTTTTTATTTCTAATAATAAAAGCAAATCATTAGAAATGTATTTATAACCAATCTATATTGAGTTTTTTCAATTAAAAATAAAAATAAATCTTCTTCAATTTCAATTATAACAGTAATTCTGAGTATATGTAAACCCCAGAATCAGAACATACGTTACGTTGTGTTATAGAGCTATAGCTCTATAATGGGGTATTTTATCTCTATAGGGATGCTTTTGAGGAATAATTATCAATAAATTTTTGTATTTCAATTTTTCATTGAATACATTGAAGAGAAAGTTTAATTTTTGATAGAGCACAGCATGTGCTGTCCCAAATAGAACTGTACCCCAATAAAAGAAGAAAAAGAGACGTATATATCTTATCTGTGCATTCTTTTTTATAAAAAAAAAAAAGTTTTCTATTTATTATATATTTATCTGCTCGAACAGATCCAAGCATGAATACATTTTTTAATGGTATGCAATCGAATATGTAATATCATAGGTGAAAATGAAATTACTTTTTTTATAGTCTTTACAAAACTCCATAAGTTCCAGTGGTATTTCTCAATTCTGTTCCATTTGGATCTATTTCTTATAATTATAAAAAAATTCCAATTGAATCTAGTCTCCGTTCATACGTATTTCATACATTCCATATATCTTGGAGTTGGATAAAATTTCATGTGATTCAGTAAACAGAATAGAAATTCCATTATTGCTAGATCGAATTCTATGGATATGATTCGGTGAAGAATGAGAGATGGGATGGTATTTTTTTCAATAAACGGATAAATGGGAAATTCAAAAAAGATACTCGGGGATGGAAAAGAGGGAACATCTACAATACCCGGATTAAATCAGATACAATTTGAAGGGTTTTATCGGTTTATTGATCAGGGGTTAATAGAAGAACTTTCTAAATTTCCAAAAGTTGAAGATATAGATCACGAAATTGAATTTCAATTATTTGTGGAAACATATCAATTGGTAGAACCTCTGATAAAAGAACGAGATGCTGTCTATGAATCACTTACATATTCTTCTGAATTATATGTATCCGCGGGATTAATTTGGAAAACCAGTAGGAATATGCAAGAACAAAGAGTTTTTATTGGAAACATTCCTTTAATGAATTCCCTTGGAACTTCTATAGTAAACGGAATATACAGAATTGTTATCAATCAAATATTGCAAAGTCCTGGTATCTATTACCAGTCAGAATTGGATCATAACGGGATTTCGGTCTATACCGGCACCATAATATCAGATTGGGGAGGCAGGTTAGAATTAGAGATTGATAAAAAAGCAAGAATATGGGCTCGTGTGAGTAGGAAACAGAAAATATCTATTCTAGTTCTATCATCAGCTATGGGTTCGAATCTAAGAGAAATTTTAGAGAATGTTTGCTACCCTGAAATTTTCTTATCTTTCTTGACCGATAAGGAGAAAAAAAAAATTGGGTCAAAAGAAAATGCTATTTTGGAGTTTTATCAACAATTTTCTTGTGTAGGTGGGGATCCAATTTTTTCTGAATCCTTATGTAAGGAATTACAAAAAAAATTCTTTCACCAAAGGTGTGAATTAGGAAGGATTGGTCGCCGAAATATTAACTGGAGACTTAATCTTAATATACCTCAGAACAATATATTTTTGTTACCACGAGATATATTAGCAGCTGCCGATCATTTGATTGGGATGAAATTTGGCATGGGTACACTTGATGATATGAATCATTTGAAAAATAAACGTATTCGCTCTGTAGCGGATCTTTTACAAGACCAGCTCGGTTTGGCTCTGGCTCGTTTAGAAAATGTAGTTAAGGGAACTATAGGCGGA